AAACAACTATTCAGAGTTCCTAGAGCTCCTTGTAAGGCTTGTTGCAAAACTCGTTGTCGGACCTGACTAATTGCTCTTTGTTGTTCAAAATGAAGGGTTTCATTTTTGTAATTTTCTAATCGTTCCAAACTATCACAAGTGGCATTAATTAAATTTTCTTTTTCTCGTTCTATCTCAGAGTATCCATTCATTCGATATTCATCTGCGTCCATTTCCACTTTCCGTAAGCGAGCCCGGGCTCTTTCGAGTTGCTCAACGGCTCCTGTACGTAATTTTTCCGAATTTCGAATAGTACTCAAGATCCTCTGTTTTCGATTATCTAATAAATCATTTAATGAAAGTAGATTATCTTACCATTAATTTCACAACTTCCATGATCCCTTCCCGAACCAAACATGAATCTTTCGATTCATTTGGCTCTCACGCTCAATTATTTATTTTATGGGCATTCCCATATCTTTTTTTATGTAATGAGCCTACCCTCTCCTCTCTTTTCCGTTTGTATTCAAACATATTGAAACTGATACAAAACCAGAATATTAGGAGGACTCTTCCGACCAAACAAAAATCTATAATTGTCAGGAAAGTTGTTTATTTATTTATTCTTTAATTGAAAATTTCCAATTCATTTCTTTTTTTCTCTTCCAGTCCAAGAAATTCTTCTTTATTTTATCAATAGGTTGTCAATTCGGCATTGGATAAAAAAGGCAAGGTGCCCATTTTTTTAGTAAATGGTTTAACTCATTTTATCGATATGAGTGTTTTATATCAGATAAATTACCAACTATTCATTTTTAACCCATTTCGGTACTAGCACTAGCATAGTGGTAGAAAGAGTACCATGTTTTGCCTGGACTTTAAACAGTTTAGCTTTAACCATGTTAATAGTCTCACATTATTGGTTGATAGAGAATCAAAGTTAATTTACCAATGAGTCACGAAATGCTGTGGTTCTTACATATGATTTCTGAATTTATTCAGAAGTAATTCGTTGAGATCGTGCACTTTTTTCCTATTTATCCTATAAAAAATACCATAAATAAAGTGCAGTCGGATGAATCCAACCTATTCTTGAAATACACAACTCGCACACACTCCCTTTCCAAAAAAAATCAATACCCCAAAGACTACACTTAGATTTATTGGATTTGTTGCTAAAATATCGGTATTAAACCCGAAACTCCCGGCGGACGGCCAGTGGTACAAGGAAACGAAAGAATCGATTAAATTTTTCATATGCTCTCCCTCTTAGAGATAGGACTAACAAAGAACAGAGTTCTTTTTGTATCACTTCACTTGCCCCTTTTTGTTTTGATCGATTTCTTTTTATGAATTTTCCCTTTTTGATTTTAATGGGATTTTTGAATTTGAAAATTTCTTACTTTTTTTAAGTTTACAATAATATGCGATGCTTATTAGATTAGTTCTTATAGATTAAGTCTTAGGTCTCATGTCAATTCCGAAATATCTCCTTTTTTGAATTGAAACGCTTCCTAAAAAAAGGGTCAAAAAGGTTTCCATTTTACTAAGCTAAGGACGAGAAGGAAGAAAGCGAGAGGATCCGGTAATTCCTCATCCTCAAATATGAGGTCTTCTCGGGGTATTGTCTCAATAAAAACAAATTAAGTAATTGTAGGAATGTTAATATAATTAGAAGAAGCAAACGGAAATTCCGAGTTAGGTTAATAAAATAAAAAAGTATGTAAGGTACTTTTTTACTTTACATTTCTTAGGATTAAACAAAGGGATTCGCAAATAAAAGTGCTAATGCCACGACCAGTCCGTAAATTGTTAAAGCTTCCATAAAAGCTAGACTAAGCAATAAAGTACCTCGTATTTTACCCTCTGCTTCTGGTTGTCTTGCAATACCTTCTACAGCTTGACCTGCAGCAGTACCTTGACCAACTCCAGGTCCAATAGAAGCAAGCCCTACGGCCAATCCGGCAGCAATAACGGAAGCGGCAGAAATCAGTGGATTCATGGTAAGTTCCTCGCACCAAAAAAAGAAATGGTTAATGATACAATCAACCAATGAATTTTTACTTAAGATCATTAAGATCCCTTGGGTCGGAGAAACTAATGATAGAGTTTTTGTAAATCCATATGGTTCTATTCTAGTTATTACATTTATTTGTTTCGAACCATTCTTTCATTCAATTCTTCGTTCTTTACTCTTCTATATTTTTGAGTTCATCTCTTTTTTCATTCAATCCACAATCACAGACGAAACAGAAGGACTTATATTGGAATTTTTCTAAATGCAGTGAGCTGCAATCAAAATCAATCAATATATGTCAATATAATATATATATCAATAATATAAATAATATTAAATAATATATTAGATTAGATAATTATATTATATATAGTATATAGGATATATAGGATATATATAGCATATAGGGATTATCAGGGTAACCCCATATAACTAATACTAATGAATATCTAATACCACATATACATTTGTTTCTTCCATAACGTAAATCAATCGTATTTTATATTGAATCGAATTCTAGAATAATTCCTACAAACATATAAAGGGGCTGAACTTATAGACATTACATATATCTAGTGTGACTCCCCCAACCACCCTTTTTCCATTTCCGTAATATCCGCCCATCTTTTCTGCTACGAAGCTAGGTCGTATATTCATACGAATTTTTATATCTATTATGTTACCCAACCAATGGATTATCTTGAACCATGCATGAATTGGGATAAGCTTAAAAAAGGACTATTTTCAAAGCTAGTCAATGATGACCCTCCATGGCTTCACCTATATAAGCCGCGGCTAACGTTGCAAAAATAAGAGCTTGAATACCACTTGTAAATAATCCAAGAAACATGACAGGTATAGGAACTACTGAAGGGACTAAAGAAACAAGAACAACAACTACTAATTCATCGGCCAATATATTCCCGAAAAGTCGAAAACTAAGAGATAAAGGTTTTGTGAAATCTTCTAGGATGTTAATAGGTAAAAGGATTGGGGTTGGTTGAATGTATTTCCCGAAATAACCCAATCCTTTTTTGGTGAGACCCGCATAAAAATATGCCACTGATGTGGGTAAAGCTAAAGCAACAGTAGTATTTATATCGTTGGTGGGCGCAGCTAACTCCCCATGAGGTAACTGTATGATTTTCCAAGGTAAAAGAGCACCTGACCAGTTAGAAACAAAAATAAATAGGAATATAGTTCCAATAAAGGGAACCCAAGGACCATATTCTTCTCCAATCTGAGTTTTGCTCAAGTCTCGAATAAATTCAAGGACATATTCGAAGAAATTCTGACCGTCGGTCGGAATGGTTTGTGGATTCCGAACAGCTATGATGACTGAACCTAATAAGATAGCAATTACAACCCAAGAAGTGATAAGTACTTGGGCATGGATTTGTAAACCTCCTATTTGCCAATAGAAATGTTGGCCTACTTCTACACCCGATATATCGTATAACCCTTTGAGTGTTTTAATGGAACATGGTATAACATTCATATTATCCTCTGACAGAAATTGAACTTAAAAAAAAATGATTTTGATTCAACCATCTCTTTCTCAACTCACCAACTTGAATCATTAATCCTATATTTAGGATACCAAGAAATCAAATAATATCATAACATAATATCCCCATTTTTTCTCTCTTTTAAAAAATTCAAAAATAGTAACTGATCAAATTATGAAGTTCACAAAAGATTAACTAATCTTAATTATTCTTTATCTTATTATTATTATTCTTAATCATAATCAACGATTTCTTATATAGCTAGAACGACCCTCACAAATTGCGGATACTAATTTGTTAAGAATCAATCGGATTGAAGCTATAGCATCATCGTTGGCTGGAATCGAAATATCTGCGAGATCAGGGTCACAATTTGTATCGATTAAACAAATCGTCGGAATCCCCAAAATAACACATTCTCGAAGAGCCGTATATTCTTCTTGCTGATCAACGATGATCACAATATCAGGCAACCCCGTCATATATTTGATTCCACCGAGATATGTTTGCAAGGTAGATAATTCTCTCTTCAACATTGCTGCATCTCTTTTGGGGAGACGGTTGAGTTTCCCCCTCTTTTGTTCTGCTCTTAAGTCCCTGAACTTATAAAGTCTCGTTTCCGTAGTGGACCAATTTGTTAACATACCACCAAGCCATTTTTTATTAACATAATGACAGCGAGCCCTTATTGCAGCTGATGCCACTGAATCTGCTACTTTATTTTTAGTACCAACGATTAAGAAGTTTTTTCCCTTACTTGCTGCATCAAAAACTAAATCACACGCTTCTGATAAAAAACGAGCAGTTCTAGTGAGATTTGTAATATGAATACCTTTACGCTTTGCAGAGATGTAAGGGGCCATTCTAGGATTCCATTTCTTAGTACCATGACCAAAATGAACCCCTGCTTCCATCATCTCTTTCAAATTGATGTTCCAATATCTTCTTGTCATTATTTCCCCACACTTCCTTTTTTTTCTTTTTTTCGGGGTACCCCCCCAAAAAAAAGAATAAATGTTCCGATGGAACCTTCTACCGAGAATTGACCGTTCATACGCGCCCCAAACCATTAATTTCTTTTAATTACTTATTATTATTTATTACCAAATCAATAAGCGAACCGGATAGTAAAAAGGTATATATTTAAAAGATATATATATATTATATAAAGTAAAAAGCATGAATCTGCTCTTAGAAATCATTAAATCGCGTAAATGATTGTTCTGATTTCTCAAACAATTTCCATGAGACATCAGAACAAAATAATTCTCTATGGTGTAACAAAATATCTCTCATTTGCAATTCGAATAGATTCTTTCTTTTGATTTCCAAATGAATGTTCTTATCTTGCCTTGAACGATGCACAAGTTTTTGGAATCCGGTACCAACAGGTATAACCCCCCCCAGAACAACGTTCTCTTTCAGGCCTTTCAACCAATCAATACGACCTCGTAGAGCAGCTTTTGCTAAAACTCGAGCGGTTTCTTGAAAACTTGCTTCGGATATGAAACTTTGAGTATTCAGAGATGCCCTCGTTATTCCCAATAGGATTGCACGATAACAGATCGCTTCGTCCAAAGCACGCCCTGCTCGTTCTGCTCGCAACAATCCGATTAACTCTCCAGGTGAAAAAACATTAGACATTCCATCTTCAGAAACTAAGACCCTTGATGTTACTTGACGTACAATAATCTCTATATGTCTATTATGGATCTGTACCCCCTGGGATCGATAAACCTTTTGGATCTTATTAACCAAAGAGATACGACTTTGGGCTATGGTTAGCTCAGTTCCAATCAAGAATCCCCAGGGGATACCAAGAATTCTTGATATATGTTCATTCCAACCTTCAACTCTCCTTTCGAGGTTCATCGATATTGAATCAATCGAACGCACTTCTAAGATTTGTTCCACTTTTGGAAGACCTTGCGTTATGTCACCAGATCTCGATTTTTCATATATAAATGTAGCTAATGTATCTCCTTCGTAAAGTATTTCTCTATAATGACCATGAACGGTTGCTCCGGGAGTGGCCAAATAGGGCTTAGCCGATCTTATAACTAAGGAATCAACATGAACAATTACAATTTGACCAGATTTTTTTACGTGTGGTTCGTATTTGAATAAAGACACATTTTCACAAATAAATTGTCCAAGGCTAATTCTAATTATTGTAGATGCCTCTTGACAATAATTGTGATCGAGAAAGCACCAATTCAAATGGAATGGATTCAAAATGATGTTACTGCATGGATCGGGATTAGAAATCCTACTATTTTCATCTATTAAACAGTATTTAAGTACTTGAAGTACTTGTAAAGTCTGTTTAAAATTGTCAAGTAGCAAATATTTCTTTAACAAGATCTGATTATGAGTTCTTAAATGATAAGATGAATAAAAATTCGCTATTTTAGGTACAATAGTTCCTAAGGGACCCAACAAATCCCTAATTGTGATTATGGTATCCGATTCTTTTTTCACATTGGTATATTTCGAACCATTGAATGGACCAATTCGAGAACAATTGGATGATGACAAAATTATCAAAGATTGGCACTCCTTATTTCGATTCAACAACGTACCAATAGTTCCTTGATGTTGGATAAGTGATTGAATCTTCGCCTTGGAATAAAAAGGATTGATATTGGTACGATCTAATCCATTATCGGGAATCAATCCTGAACTTGCCCTATCATACCTTTTTCCGGTATACGAAATAGTGGACTTGACTAACTCAATTCTTATGAAATCGCGAATCAGATCATTTACCCTTACTTCAACAAAGGAAGCATGAACCTCTTCTATAGAACCGTTTTGTTCTTGGTCCCAATTCAATACTAAGCAAGTCCGAACTAATTGAATACTTGTGTGATTGTGAGAAATTCCTCGAATTGACTTTTCATTTCCATAAAGGATATAATTGACAATTCTAAGTTGGACATTATCCTTTTCTTGCAGGAGATCCTGAGGGAAAAGTGTTGCTAAATTTATCCCATCAGCTATTTCATATGTAACGACGGGGCGAACCAAGACAAAATATTTTTTCTTGGTAGGTGTGATCCGTTGGACATAGATCCCATTTTTAAATTTTTTTGATTTCTTAGAATTTTTTTTTTCTGTTTCTGGTGGTATCAAAATGCCGCTGTGCCTGGATATCTTATCTGTCTCTCCGGGAAAATAAATATCTCCAGAAAAGATTTTCAGTTCAATACTTTTTTTTTTTCTCTCGACTCGGACTAATCCGCCTACTCGGCTTCTTGTATTTAAAGCGAGTCGTGTGTTTACTCCAATGATACTATTGTTACGGACCATTATGACCGAGTATCCAGGTAAAATATGCACTTCTTCGAGAATGAAAAAAAACCGATCCACTTTCATTTGGTATTTCGTACTAAATTCTTTTGCTCCTCGATACTCAATCAAATCCCCTTTTTTTATGATGGAATCTACTTCTACGGTCCCATATTTAGTAATTCCTGAACTGCTTCTTCTGTATCGTAGATCATCAAAATAAGCAAAAATACTATTTCTACGTAAAATACCATTTATGGGTATTTCAATCGAAATACCAAAACAGGGTATTAGTTCTTTCTCTCGTTCTTGATCATATTTTAATGGGATAATGAATCTATTTCTTCGCTTTTTCGCCAAGAAATCAGAATTCTCTTGGGGAATAGAAGGATATATGAAATTCCAATGACCATTGGATATAATTCGATCAGGTCTTGAATAGTCAAGAATTTCCCTATCTTTTTTACCAGAAGTATCCAACAATTTATGTTTTACTCGATCATTAGTCATTGAGAGGTCAATGATATATCTTTCTTCAACAGGAAAAGAATGAACATTCATTTGATCTTGGTCCTTGTGGAGAGAGAAAGACACCATACCAGATCCGCACGGACCTCCTGCTAATATCCATAAATGACTTGTTTTTGGTAATAGATGAACATTACCATATGTATATTCAGGTGCATGGTAAACATCGGTACTCCAGTGCATTTCTCCCTCTGATTCAGAATAAATATGTTTTCGGACCCTCTCCTTAAAATGAAAAGTGGACGTTCCGGTACGAATCTCAGCAATTACTTGTTCTGATTCTACATATTGATCATTTTGAACTAAAACCAAACTTTTTGGTGGAATATTCACATTATGTATAATATCCCGACTCTCAATAGTCACATACAAGTCTATAGAACATAGAAAAGCAGGATACCCATGGCGGGTACGCGTGGGATGAACCAATTCCTCGTTGAATTTGATTTTTCCGTTAGAAGGAGCTCGTACATATTCGGCAATACGCCCTGTGAATACTCCACCGGTATGAAAAGTTCTTAATGTTAGTTGAGTCCCAGGTTCCCCAATTGATTGACCCGCAATAATACCTACAGCGTCTCCCAATTCGACGAGGTTACCATGAGTGGGATTCCGACCATAACATAATTGACAGATCCAAGATGTACTCCTGCAAGTAAAGGGAGTTCGAATATATATTGGTTGTGCTCGAAAAGTTATGAATCGATTGACAAGTCCAATCCCAATATCTTGATTTCGAGTGGCAATGCATCGTAGACCCATATATATATCGTCTGCTAATACACGACCAATTAGTGTTTGGACAAAAATTTTTTCCGTCATCCCATTTTGAGGACTCACAGAAATACCTCGTATAGTACCACAATCCGTTCTACGTACAATGATGTGTTGAACTACTTCAACAAGTCTACGCGTGAGGTATCCAGCATCTGATGTTCGTACAGCAGTATCCACAACTCCTTTGCGAGCTCCGTAGCAGGAAATTATATATTCTGTCAAAGAAAGTCCTTCGCGTAAATTGCTTTGAATAGGTAAATCAATCATTTGTCCTTGGGGATCCGACATTAATCCTCTCATACCTACTAATTGGTGTATCTGAGATGCATTTCCTCTAGCTCCCGAAAAGGACATTAGATGGACTGGATTAGAAGGATCAGTCATCCGAAAATTCGGATTCATTTCTTGTCTCAAATATTCACTTGTAGCATACCATATCTCAATGGATTGACGTAATTTTTCCACCGGGTGTACATTACCATAATGATGGTTTTTATCCAAAATCAAACTTTGTTGTTCAGCGTCTTGGACTAACCATCCCTTAGAAGGGATTGTTAAAAGATCATCAATTCCTAATGAAATAGATGTAGCGGTGGCTTGCTGGAAACCCAAAGTCTTTACTTGATCCAAGATATGTGATGTATATGCCATTCCGAAATGATCTATTAATCTGCTAATAAGCCGTTTCATAGCAGTTCCATTTATCACTTTATTGTGAAATACCATATCGGCTCGTTCTGCCATAAATACCTCTATATTCTGCTGAGTAGGATTCGACAATGGGTCTGAGTCACTGATTCGAAAACTTCCTTTCCTTAATCTCAATCTTGATTCACGTAGAAATTAAGAAATTATGATACCAGTGAAATTGGGGAACCCCGAATTCCCAGGGGCATCACCCAATCTAATTTCTTAGTTTAGATAGCATATGAGTAGGCCTGACAAAACCCCTGTATGGCTTCTTCTATTTCTCGATAAAAAGAAATATGACCAAGAGTGGTTCGGATGTATACACAACGGATTTCTTTTTTTACATTTCCTACTATTAGATAGTGTCCATAAATCTCATGATAAGTACCAAAAGATTCATATTGAACTTCGATGGGAACTTCTCTTGAGACAATGACACGTTGATCTAATCTCCATCGGAGCCACAAAGGACTATCTAAACAGATTCGTTTTTGCCGATAAGCTACAAGTGCATCATAGGAACTATGAAAATACGGTTCTTTCTCTTTCGTGTAGTTATGGTTATTATTGTCAACTGTTTTATTTTGATAGTTTCTGGAATTATACCTATTTGCACAAATACCTCGACGATTTCCGATCGTTAATACATAGAGTCCGATAAGCATATCTTGAGTTGGTACGGAAATGGGATCCCCCATAGCTGGAGACAAGAGATTCAGATGAGAAAACATAAGTAAACGAGCCTCGGCTTGAGCTTCCAAAGATAAAGGTACATGAACAGCCATTTGATCCCCATCAAAGTCTGCATTGAAGCCCTTACAAACTAATGGGTGTAAACAAATAGCACGCCCCTCCACTAAAATGGGTTGGAACGCCTGTATGCCTAATCTATGCAGAGTGGGTGCTCTATTTAACAATACAGGATGCCCCTGCATAATTTCTTGAAGTATTTCCCATACAATCGGTTCTTTTTCCCGAATTTTACTTTTAGCAATACCTATGTTAGAAGCAACATGTTGTCTGATTAGACTCCGAATTACAAATGTTTGGAAAAGTTCTATTGCTATTTCTCGAGGTAATCCACATTGATGTAATGAAAGCGAAGGACCCACGACAATGACGGAACGTCCCGAATAATCGACCCGTTTACCAAGCAGAGTCTCACGAAATCTTCCCTCTTTACCTTCAATTACATCTGAAAATGACTTGT